TTTGGTTCTCCCCGAAAACAACGTTCGTTTTTTGAACCCTTTTTTATTTTTAAAGAACTGAAAAAAAAAATTAGAAAATTGAAAAAAAAGTCTCTTATAGTTTTAAGAGTTATAAAAGAACGAACAAAATTGTTTCAAAATGTGGCAAAAGAAACAAAGGTCATCAAAAAGATTCTATTTCTACTAAAAGACCTTTCAAAAATAAACTTATTTAGATTGAAAGAAATAGATGAATTGGTCGAAACTAAACAAAATGCGATAATAAGTACTCAGATGATTCACGAATCATATATAGAAATTCCATCTAGGGATTGGACAAATTTTTCATTGACAGAAAAAGAAAAAAAAATGAAAGATCTTACTACTCGAACAAGCATAATAAGAACTCAAATAGAGAAAATTACAAAAGAAAAGAAAAAAGGATCACTAACTCAAGAAATAAATATGAGCTTGAACAAACCAAGTTTTTGTGATAAAATTTTAGAATCATCAAAAATTATTTGGCAGATATTAAAAAAAAGAAATACTCGATTAATTCGTAAGTCATATTTTTTTATAAAATTTTTCATCGAAAGGGTATACATAAATATTGTTCTATTGACCCTTACTATTCCAAGAATCAATGCAAAAACCTTTCTTGAATCAAAAATAAACAAAATAAAATTTTTTGATAAAAGCATCTCCAATAATGAAGCAAATCGGGAAAAAATTAATAAAACAAATAAAAAACGAATTCACTTTATTTCGACTATAAAAAAATCACTTTCTAGGATTAGGAATAATAATTCAAAGATTTCTTGTAATTTATCGTCTTTCTCACAATCACAAGCATATGTATTTTACAAATTATTACAAGCCCAAGTTATTAACTTTTATAATTTAAAATCTGTTCTTCAATATCAGGGAACATCTATATTTCTTAAGAATGGAATAAAAGATTTGTTTGAAAAACAAGGAATATTAAATTCTGAATTAAGACATAAACCTTTTTTGACTTTTGGAATGAATCAGTGGAAAAACTGTTTAAACGGTCATTGTCATTATCGATATGATTTATCTCATATTAATATTAAACGGGCTACTAGGACTAGATTAGTACCGCAAGAATGGCGAAATAGAGCCAAGAACCAACACTGTATGGCTCAAAATCAAGATTCAAATAAAAGAGATTCATATGAAAAAACCGGATTAACTAATTGTGAGAAACAAACTTTTTTTGAAGCAGACTCATTACGGAATCAAAAATATAATTTTAAAAAACACTATAGATATGATCTTTTATCATATAAATCGATTAATTATGAAGATAAGAAAGATTCGTATATTGATAAATCACTAGTCCAAGCAAATAATAATAAAGAAGAATTTTTGTATATATACAATATAAAGAAAGGCAAATGGTTTGCTCTGCTGGGAAGTATCCCTATCAATAATTATCTAGGAGAAAATAATATTATGGATATGGAGCAAATTTCGGATAGAAAATATTTTGATTGGAAAATTATTAATTTTTGCCTTAGAAGCAAGGTCGATATCGAAGCCTGGATTAATATGGATACTGGTACCGACAGTAATCAAAATACTAGGGTTGGGACCAAGAATTATCAAAAAATAGATACAATTAATAAGAAAAGTCTTTTTTATCTTACAATTCATCAAGATGAAGAAATTAACCCATCCAATCAAAAAAGACCCCTTTTTGATTGGATGGGAATGAATGAAGAAATACTAAGTCGTCCTATATCAAACTTGGAGCTTTGGTTCTTCCCAGACTTTGTGCTACTTTTTAATGCATATAGAATGAAACCCTGGATCATACCAATCAAATTACTTCTTTTCAATTTTAATGGAAATGCAAATGGTAAGAAAAAGACGGATCCTTTTATATCAACCAATCAAAAAAAAATTCTTGAATTATCGAAACAAAGTCAAGAAGAAAAAGAATATGCAGGCCAAGGAAATCCAAGATCAGATGCACAAAAGCAAGTGAGTCTTGGATCAGTTCTCTCAAACCAAGAAAAAAATGTTGAAGAAAATTTTACGGAACCAGACATGAAAAAACGTAGAAAGAAAAAGCAATACAAGAGCAACACGGAAGCAGAGCTCTATTTCTTCCTAAAAAAATATTTGTGTTTTCAGTTGCGATGGGATGATTTTTTAAATCAAAGAATAATCAATAATATCCAAACATATTGTCTCCTGCTTCGACTTATAAATCCTAGAGAAATTGCTATATCCACTATTCAAAGAGGAGAAATTAGTCTGGATTTTTTGATAATTCAGAAAGATTTAACTCTTACAGAATTGATGAAAAGGGGAATATTAATTATCGAACCACTTCGGCTGTCTGTAAAAAATAATGGCCCTTTTTTTATATATCAAACCATAGGTATTTCATTGGTTCATAAGAATAAGCACAAAATTACTAAAAGATACCGAGAAAGGGGCTATGTTGATAAGAAAAAATTTGATGACTCCATTTCACGACATCAAAAAATGACTGGAAAGAGAAACAAAAAGCATTATGATTTGCTTGTTCCTGAAAATATTTTATTCCCTAAACGCCGTCGAGAATTGAGAATCCTAATTTGTTTCAATTCGAAAAATATAAATGATATGCATCGAAATCCATTATTTTTTAATAACATAAAAAGGGAGGGGCGCCCTTTGGAGAAAAGCGAAGATCTTGCTAGCGCAAACATTAAGAATAAACTAATTAAATTAAAGTTCTTTATTTGGCCCAATTATCGATTAGAAGATTTCATTTGTATGAATCGCTATTGGTTTAATACCAATAATGGCAGTCGTTTCAGTATGGTAAGGATACATATGTATCCACAATTGAAAATTCGTTAATCATATGTTTTTCTTATTTCTCATGCCTGGAATATGAAAACGAAGAAATGTACACGTGTCTTGTTTTACATTGCAGTCTGATACATGATAACAATTTGATGACATACATATCAATTAGATCCATAAATGAATCAACAAAATCTTTTTTTTTTAGGTCTAAATTTATATCTTTTGCAGAAATTAAATTATAGAAATAGACATCCTTCCTTTTGTTTTGGATCCCTAATAACATTTCAAATTGATTGATTACTACTTATGAATTTTCTATAAAATTCATAACAAGCTTAAGATTATTGTGTATATCAAATTCAAGTAACGAGCATTATTATTACTGATCAGTCAAATTCATATTAAAAGAGGGGTAGGGGAGGGTTTTGTTTTATGGTAAAAAATTCCTTCATCTCAGTTATTTTTCAAGAAAAAAAAGAAGAAAACTGCGGATCGGTTGAATTTCAAGTATTGTGTTTCACCAACAAGATACGAAGACTTACTTCACATTTAGAATTGCACAGAAAAGACTATTTATCTCAAAGAGGTCTACGGAAAACTTTGGAAAAACGCCAACGTCTATTAGCTTATTTGTCAAATAAAAATAGAGTACGTTATAAAGAATTAATTAGTCAATTGAATATTCGGGAGTCAAAAAATCGTTAATTTGAAAAACCATTTTGAATTGTTTGATTTTGAATCTCGATCAACTTCTTGTCGTTTTCAACAATTCATATAAGAATGAATAGAGGAAAAAACTATGAGTGTACTAGCTACAGACAAGGACTTTATGATAGTCAATATGGGGCCTCACCACCCATCAATGCACGGCGTTCTTCGTCTAATCGTTACTCTAGACGGTGAAGATGTTATTGACTGTGAACCAATATTGGGTTATTTACACAGAGGGATGGAAAAAATTGCGGAAAACCGAACAATTATACAATATCTGCCTTATGTAACTCGTTGGGATTATTTAGCTACTATGTTCACAGAAGCAATAACAGTAAATGGACCAGAACAATTGGGAAATATTCAAGTACCTAAAAGGGCCAGCTATATCAGAGTAATTATGTTAGAGTTGAGTCGTATAGCTTCTCATCTATTATGGCTTGGCCCTTTTATGGCAGATATTGGTGCGCAGACTCCTTTCTTCTATATTTTCCGAGAAAGAGAATTAGTATATGATCTATTCGAAGCTGCCACCGGTATGAGAATGATGCATAATTATTTTCGTATCGGAGGAATAGCGGCTGATTTGCCTCATGGATGGATAGATAAATGTTTGGATTTCTGCGATTATTTTTTAACTGGGGCTCTTGAATATCAAAAACTTATTACGCGAAACCCCATTTTTTTAGAACGGGTTGAAGGAGTAGGCATTATTGGTGGAGAAGAAGCAAAAAATTGGGGTTTATCAGGACCAATGCTACGAGCGTCTGGAATCAAATGGGATCTTCGTAAAGTTGATCATTATGAGTGTTATGACGAATTTGATTGGGAAGTCCAGTGGCAAAAAGAAGGAGATTCATTAGCTCGTTATTTAGTCCGAATCGGTGAAATGACGGAATCCATAAAAATGATTCAACAGGCTTTGGAAGGAATTCCGGGCGGACCCTATGAAAATTTAGAAATCCGATGCTTTGATAGAGAAAGCGATTCGGAATGGAATAATTTTGAAGATCGATTCATTAGTAAAAAACCTTCTCCTACTTTTGAATTGCCGAAACAAGAACTTTATGTGAGAGTCGAAGCCCCAAAAGGAGAATTGGGAATTTTTCTGATAGGAGATCAAAGTGGTTTTCCTTGGAGATGGAAAATTCGCCCACCGGGTTTTATCAATTTGCAAATTCTTCCTCAGTTAGTTAAAAGAATGAAATTGGCTGATATTATGACGATATTAGGTAGTATAGATATCATTATGGGGGAAGTTGATCGTTGAAATGATAATTGATACACCAGAAGTACAAGATATCCATTTTTTTTCCCGATTGGAATCTTTACAGGAGGTTTATGGGATCATATGGATGCTTGTCCCCATTTTTACTCTTGTATTGGGAATCACAATAGGTGTACTAGTAATTGTGTGGTTAGAAAGAGAAATATCTGCAGCAATACAACAGCGTATTGGACCTGAATACGCCAGCCCTTTGGGAATTCTTCAAGCTTTAGCAGATGGGACAAAACTGCTTTTCAAAGAGAATCTTCTTCCATCTAGAGGAAATACTCGTTTATTCAGTATTGGACCTTCTATAGCAGTCATAGCAATTCTACTAAGTTATTCAGTAATTCCTTTTAGTTATAATCTTGTTTTATCTGACCTCAATATCGGTATTTTTTTATGGATTGCCATTTCAAGTATTGCCCCTATTGGACTTCTTATGTCAGGATATGGATCAAATAATAAATATTCCTTTTTAGGTGGTCTGCGAGCTGCTGCTCAATCGATTAGTTATGAAATACCATTAACTTTATGTGTTTTATCAATATCTCTACGTGCGATTCGCTGAAACCCAAGCTTTTTTTTCCTATTCTTTTCGTTCTAGAAAAAAAAAAAAGAAACTGAATAGATATCTTCATTTTTGTATTTATTTATTTATTCTTTAGGTTAATAAAAAAAAAAGTAAGATAGTTATATATGAGTGAAAGAAAACAACTTCGAAATTAGCAGTAAAGGTGGATTGAGGCTCATTTCCTATGTACAAGAGTTAAGGGGAAGTAAACAAAAGTGGGAGAAACCCTTAACTTAACCTAACCCCAAGCCAAGATTGGTTAATTGGTCATCCTAACTTGAAGCGGGTTCAAAAGATCAACCGTATGGAATTTTTACTAGTGTTTGTCTGTATTACAATCCATATATTACAAAACAAAACGGGAGACTGAAAAAAAAAATGGGTGGATAATAAGGAACACAAAAATACACACAACGGATTAGTATTAGTAATGGAGATTGTGGAAATTCTCTAAAAGGATCTTTCCATATAATATAAAAAGAATAGGAATTGGGGCTTTAAGTTGGTAGAAACGATCAGGCAGTACTCCCCACAATTCCGATCCAGAGTATGCTCCTATCCACCAATTAAAGAAATGACTATTAGGAACGAAATAATCCTTTACTTTTTTTAAGCCCCCCCTTTTTTTTTCTCAGAAAGAAGAAGAGGAACAAAAAAAAATCTAGACAAATAAAATATAATTACAGGATGCTTTTATTCTTTATTTCATATATTCATAGAAATAAAGAAATAAAAAAAAATTGTGTCATGATTCATAGACTAATATAATGTCTAATTCTTTTTCGTAATTGAAAATAAAAGGATGGGTTGAAATATCTATTCATATTTCTACAAAGAGTATTTTATTGAAGAGTTGATTAAGTTATTACTCAACACAGAAAAAATTTAATTTTAAAAGGATAAGATTAATTCAGAAATACTCCTTTTTTTTATCCTTATAGCAGACAGAATTCCATTGGTATAATTGGGGACCTTACGCTAGATTTTGACTCTAGCTATCATATAACCATATCAAAATAAACTAATACTGACACCCGGTCCTTACATTTATTTGTGGCCCCGAGGAGCCGTATGAGGTGAAAATTTCATGTACGGTTTTGTAATAGCGATGGGAACAGTAATGTTATCACCGACTATGATTATCTAACAGTTCAAGTACAGTTGATATAGTTGGGGCACAATCAAAATATGGGGTTTGGGGGTGGAATTTGTGGCGTCAACCTATAGGGTTTATCGTTTTTCTAATTTCTTCCCTAGCGGAATGCGAGAGATTACCTTTTGATTTACCAGAAGCCGAAGAAGAATTAGTAGCAGGTTATCAAACCGAATATTCCGGAATCAAATTTGGTTTATTTTACGTTGCTTCTTATCTAAATCTATTAGTTTCCTCATTATTTGTAACAGTTCTTTACTTGGGCGGTTGGAATCTTTCCATTCCATATATATTAGTTCCTGAACTATTGGAAATAAACAAAGCGGATGGAATCTTTGGAACAACTATTGGTATCTTTATTACATTAGCTAAAACTTATTTGTTCTTGTTCATTCCGATTACAACAAGATGGACTTTACCGAGACTAAGAATAGACCAACTATTAAATCTTGGCTGGAAATTTCTTTTACCTATTTCTCTCGGTAATCTATTATTAACAACTTCTTCCCAACTCCTTTCGCTGTAAAGAAAAAAGGGGAATACAATATTCACCACTTGTCTCAAACAAGAGAAAGAAAGAAACTCAAATTATTCATAGATATTCACGATATGTTCCCTATGGTAACTGGGTTCATGAATTATAGTCAACAAACAATACGGGCAGCGAGGCATATTGGTCAAAGTTTCACGATTACCTTATCCCAAGCAAATCGTTTACCTGTCACTATTCAATATCCTTATGAAAAGTTAATCACATCAGAGCGTTTCCGCGGTCGAATCCATTTTGAATTTGATAAATGTATTGCTTGTGAAGTATGTGTTCGCGTATGCCCTATAGATTTGCCTGTTGTTGACTGGAAATTGGAAACAGATATTCGAAAGAAACGCTTGTTTAATTACAGTATTGATTTTGGAATTTGTATTTTTTGTGGTAACTGTGTTGAGTATTGTCCAACAAATTGTTTATCAATGACTGAAGAATATGAACTTGCTACTTACGACCGTCACGAATTGAATTATAATCAAATTGCTTTAGGTCGTTTACCAATGTCAGTAATTGACGATTTTACAATTCGAACAGTTTTGACTTCGACTCAAAGAAAAAACGTAAAAAACCTCTTATTCTAAATTTCCCAATTCCTAAGGTTCTGTTTTGGTATTTTGGTATAAAGGAATAAGTTTTTTTTGCTTGGTCACTAACTACAAATCCCAACTATTAATTGTGTGCTGAGAAGTACAGCTTAATTTGTATTGAAAGTCTAGTAATATATACATAATTTTTTCGAACTATATAGTTTCAATTAGAAATTGCCATTTCGAATAAATTTCGAATAAAGAAAAGCCCAAAATAGATCCAATAACTGTACCCGCATCAATTCCCACTTAATAGACTCTTATTAAATTCAATTGGGAAGGTCTCATAAAAAAAAATTCCTGGTCGGTTCAATAAGGTCATGAAAAATATTTTAATTTATTTATCTCTTATTTAAATATAATGGATTTGCCTGGACCAATACATGATTTTCTTTTAGTTTTTTTGGGATCAGGTCTTATATTAGGGGGTCTGGGAGTAGTATTACTTACCAATCCAATTTATTCTGCCTTTTCATTAGGATTGGTTCTTGTTTGTATATCCTTATTCTATATTCTATCAAATTCCCATTTTGTAGCCGCCGCGCAACTCCTTATTTACGTGGGAGCTGTAAATGTTTTAATCATATTTGCTGTAATGTTCATGAATGGTTCAGATTATTACAAAGATTTTAATTTGAATCTTTGGACTATTGGTGATGGGGTTACTTCCCTGGTGTGTACAAGTATTTTTTTTTCACTAATCACTACTATTTTAGATACGTCGTGGTACGGGATTATTTGGACTACCCGATCCAACCAGATTATAGAACAAGATTTGATAAGTAATAGTCAACAAATTGGAATTCATTTATCAACAGACTTTTTTCTTCCATTTGAACTCGTTTCAATAATTCTTTTAGTTGCTTTGATAGGTGCAATTGCTGTGGCTCGTCAGTAAAAAATATTGCTAACTAGCAACAGCAACCCTAATTCCACTTTTTTCTGTGTCTGTGTTATCACCTCTAGTTCTCTTAAATTCTAGTTGAATACTCTTGATGGATAAATAGAAAATTAAAATAGAATTTTTTTTTATTCGCGCTATTACCAATATCAATATATTTTTTTATTCCGTACTTATTATATTCTAAGCAATCGAATCACTTGAATTATTGTTCATATTGAAATGAATCAAAATTGGTACGGGGTTGGTCAATGATGCTGGAACATGTACTTGTTTTGAGTGCCTATTTATTTTCTATCGGTATCTATGGATTGATCACGAGCCGAAATATGGTTCGTGCTCTGATGTGTCTTGAACTTATACTAAACGCGGTTAATATAAATTTCGTAACATTCTCCGATTTTTTTGATAGTCGACAATTAAAAGGAGATATTTTCTCCATTTTTGTTATAGCTATTGCAGCCGCTGAAGCAGCTATTGGATCAGCTATTGTTTCATTAATTTATCGTAACAGAAAATTGACTCGTATCAATCAATCAACTTTGTTGAATAAGTAGTCTTTATACTTTATAAATCATAATATTCATCAATTTGACTTAGCATATAGAATATGTCGTAAACTAAATCAGGTTTGTGAAACCAGAAAAAATCAAAGTATCTTTGTTTCCTCTTAGGAGTTGGTCCAGAAGCAGATTAATTAGAAGAATTCTGGTAAATCGTTGATTCATCTGGTGTTTAAATATATGATGTTTCCAAATTGACTAGATCGAAAATTAAAGAGTTCAAAAATTGATAGCTAAAATGTCGCATTCAGTAAAGATTTATGATACATGTATAGGGTGTACTCAATGTGTCCGGGCGTGCCCGACAGATGTATTAGAAATGATACCTTGGGACGGATGTAAAGCAAAGCAAATTGCTTCGGCTCCAAGAACAGAGGACTGTGTTGGTTGTAAGCGATGTGAATCCGCCTGTCCAACGGATTTTTTGAGTGTTCGAGTTTATTTATGGCATGAAACAACTCGAAGCATGGGTCTAGCTTATTGATATTGATACGTTTCCGAAAAATCCACTTGATGAATACGTTTTGAATACAGTTTATTTTTTTTTACCGATTATCGACAAAAAACCCGTACTCTAAAATCAAATAGATTAGGATTTTGTTTTAGAGTACGGGTTTTTCTGGTCCAAGTGTATCTTGTCTTTACCACGAATTATTTTCCTTGGTTAACAATAATTGTAGTTTTTCCGATAGCCGCGGGTTCTTTAATTTTCTTTCTCCCCCATAGAGGGAATAAAGTGACCAGAGGGTATACAATATATATATGTGTCTTAGAACTCCTTCTAACGACCTATGCATTCTCTTATCATTTCCAATTGGACGATCCATTAATCCAGCTGGCAGAGGATTCTAAATGGATCACTTTTTTTGATTTTGACTGGCGATTGGGAATAGATGGACTTTCCCTAGGACCCATTTTACTGACGGGATTTATCACCACTTTAGCTATTTTAGCGGCTCGGCCAATTACTCGGAATTCCCGATTATTCCATTTCCTGATGTTAGCGATGTACAGCGGTCAAATAGGATCATTTTCTTCTCGGGATCTTTTACTTTTTTTCATTATGTGGGAGTTAGAATTAATTCCCGTTTATCTACTTCTATCCGTGTGGGGTGGAAAAAAACGTCTTTATTCAGCGACAAAGTTTATTTTGTACACCGCAGGGGGTTCCGTTTTTCTATTAATAGGAGTTTTTGGTATCGGTTTATATGGTTCCAATGAACCAACATTAAATTTTGAAACATTAGCTAATCAATCGTATCCCGTGGCGCTGGAAATAATATTCTATATCGGATTTCTTATTGCTTTTGCTGTCAAATCACCGATTATACCCCTCCATACATGGTTACCGGACACCCACGGAGAGGCGCATTACAGTACTTGTATGCTTCTAGCCGGAATCTTATTAAAAATGGGAGCATATGGGTTGGTTCGGATCAATATGGAACTATTACCGCGCGCTCATTCTATATTTTCTCCCTGGTTGCTAATAGTAGGTACAATACAAATAATTTATGCAGCTTCAACATCTCTTGGACAACGAAATTTAAAAAAAAGAATAGCTTATTCCTCCGTATCTCATATGGGTTTCATAATTATCGGAATTGGCTCAATAACCGATACAGGGCTCAACGGTGCCATTTTACAAATGATTTCTCATGGTTTTATTAGTGCTGCACTTTTTTTCTTGGCAGGAACGAGTTATGATAGAATACGTCTTGCTTATCTCGACGAAATGGGCGGACTGGCTATCTCAATTCCAAAGATATTCACGCTATTCAGTATCTTATCGATGGCTTCCCTTGCATTACCGGGCATGAGTGGTTTTGTTGCGGAATTGATAGTATTTTTTGGAATAATTATCAGCCCCCTTTTTTTTTTAATGCCAAAAATACTAATAACTTTTGTAATGGCAATTGGAATGATATTAACTCCTATTTATTCATTATCTATGTCACGACAAATGTTCTATGGGTACAAGCTGTTGAATGCCCCAAATTCTTATTTTTTTGATTCTGGACCACGGGAGTTATTTGTTTTGATCTCTATTTTTCTACCCGTAATAGGTATTGGTATTTATCCCGATTTCGTTCTCTCACTATCAGTGGACAAGGTCGAAGCTATTATATCTAATTTTTTTTATAGATAAAATAGTAAATAGTTTAAAACAAAAAAAAAAAAAAAGAAATCCCATTATTTTGAAAATAGTTCGTTGTCCAATGAAAAAAAAAAGAAGTTTTTTTTTCTTCTCTTAAGTTTAAGTTAAATAAAAAGAAAAAGTAACAAAATTTGAATTGTGACCAGACGCCCTTGTCGTTTGTAAGAACCTTTTGAATCACCACACTGCTTGATTCAAAAGGTTCTCGGCGTCTTGTCTTAGACTAAGTTTAGTTTCGATATATGTGTAGTCCTATGTTTGTATTCATCAAACCCTTTCTTCAATTCAAGTAGATGTTATTGTTATGTTAATTAAATGAACCATAACTATGTAACCCTATTCCTAATAGATTGACCCCAAAATAGCATATCCAAATTATAAGAAAGCCCGTAAAAGCCACAATTGCGGAATTTACACCTTCGAAAATTTGATTTGTTCGAGTATGTAAATAAATCCCGAATATAGTCCAAGTAATAAATGCCCAAGTCTCCTTTGGATCCCAATTCCAATATGATCCCCATGCCTCATTAGCCCACACTGCTCCCGAAAGAATACCTATGGTTAAAAAGAGAAATCCTAAACTAATAATCCGATAACTCCAACGGTCCAATTGTTGAATCACTTGATACCTGCAATAATTTCTAGCATAAAGAAAATCTGTATTTCGTAAAACATTACTTTTTTCATTCATGTATTGGATTTCACCGAAGCAAAAATAATCTTTTATATTTAAAAAAGTATTGCTTTTCTCAAAAATCCTTATACCCTTTCGAAATGTAATGACTAGAAGAGCCGTGGACAATAAGGATCCACATAAAAGAGCTGCGTAGCCTAATACCATCATACTTACGTGCATCATTAACCACTGGACTTGGAGAGCCGGTACTAATATTCCGGATTGGTGCATTTTGGTTAAAAAACCTGAAGTAGCAAAACCTTGGGTAAAAATAGCACTTGGCGCGGTTATAGCGCTTAAATTATTTTTCTGATTTTTCAAATAAAAAATCCTATGAATAATACAGAAACTCCATGAAAGAAAGATTAATGATTCATATAAATCACTTAATGGGAAATGCCTCGAATAAATCCAACGGGTAATTAATAATCCTGTTAGACAGAAAACAATAACTATCATCCCCTTTTCCGATGAATCATATAGTCCTCTGATTTCATTGACTAATAAGGTTATCAAATGAATTGTAATTCCAATTGAAACGACCGAAAAGGATATATGAGTTAATATATGTTCTAAAGTTGAAAATATCATACATAAAAAAATAGAAAGCGAAAATCCCTCGAGTATCCAGAATGAAAATCATAAATTAAATTAATTATTAATTAGAGGACTCTTTGTATCTCTTTTCGAAGATGCTATGCCGCCACTCGGACTCGAACCGAGATGCTCTAGCACTGCTTCCTAAGAGCAGCGTGTCTACCGATTTCACCATAGCGGCTTGCTCGAAGTCATAATAACCCATTTTTAGTCAATCGTCGAGATTCAAAGAGTCAATTTCAATGAAATCGTTTTTAGGAACCATTCAAATTGATGAATAAAAATTCATTTATATTTTAATAGAGATTGAAAGATTCCCCTCTTTTTTTTTCGCCTTATTTAGTTATTTAAGTATTTAAGGTTTCGGTTTTATTTAACTAACAATGGAAATTTTCACAGTTTATGATGTTTTGATAAACTAGAATTGTTGTACCGGTTGTAACTCAATAGTTCTAACTTCAACTCAGGGAAAAAATACAAAAAAAAATTATTAATAATTTTTTTTTATTTATAAGTGGGTGGGGTGATGGGGAAAATAAGAATCCCCATCCTGGGAATCAAAAAAATATGCAAATATAAAAATGATTAAATTTTCTATTGTGTCTTGATTCTGGTTTCAAATAAATAAAAAAAAAAACGTACCATTTTTTGACTTCAGTAGACAAATCAATTGTTTCAAAACATTAGCATTAGGAAAGGAAAAAAGCATTCCTTACTTTTTCTATTCTATATTATCTAAAAGAAATTAATTTCTTTTTCGAGTCAGGCTGATTCAAATTATTCCAACGTTTTATTATTTATTTGTCTTATTTGTCGTACAAAAAAACTTTTTGAATTTCCGGTAGAAAGGGATTTTGCTAACGAAAAAGCTTTCAACGCTACCCAATATCCCCGCTCTTTCCAAATATTTTTACGAATCCGTTTTTTTAATCTAGAAGTACGTTTTTTTGGAACTGCCATTCAAAAAATAAAAGGTTATTCATTGATAAAATTGGATGTGAAAGACATCTATTGTTTAAAACAAACCCTTCAATTCAAATTCAAATCATTTTTTTTATTCATTTCAGACAATCCATTGTATTATCTGTCTATTTTTTTTTTACTTTTAACTAATACTACTTTTATTTAACTAATACTATCTTTAGAAACAAAATGAAAGAATAGAAATATATGAAAATTACATTCAATTTTACTAGAACAAAAAAAAACATATAACATATGATATAGGATTTTTTCAATTTCTATTCCATAAATATCCGGGAACGGAAAAGTCGTATTTCGAAGTTATTAGTTATTGGTGGTACGGTACCCTTATATACCTATTCATATACTATTCAAATCGGTATCTTATAGGGTCTATAGGGCGGATTATGTCATAGAATCAAAATAAAATGGATTGAAGTTGCTAAAAAAAAAAGCTAAAAAAAGCAAAAGTCCTTTCGTTTGTTTTTATCTATGTCTATTTTAGGCATGCTACATTTATACATGAAAAAGATATCGGACAAGTTTTAACCATTTTAACTAACTAATAAAAAAATAAAGAATTTCATCTTTGTTTTTTTTTCTAGTAATTGGTTATTAAATGCCATTTAGTCGCATGGAAGACACTCAATCCGTTAGTCGCATGGAAGACACTCAATCCGTTCCGAAATGATCTAGTTAATGATTGTAAATAAACAAAGAAAAAACAAACACCTAGTTCTTATTTTTTTTAGGGAAAGGTATGGATCGTCCTATGATTTCTATCAAACTAGATTTGGTATAATTCTTCCGTCTTGCTCTATGTACATAAATTATTGTAATAGGGAATAATAGTAATAGGGAATAATAATTGAAATCCGAATTTGTTCCATCTTCATAAAAATATTACTTAATTTTTTTATACTTAAGTAATATTTTTACTAGTAATTTAGTTATCTCATTTGACTGCTTTGAACTTTTAATTTTTTTTTTGAAATAATTGGAAAAGATTCAAAATAACTACAAATAGAAAATTTTATTTTAGTTTTTAATACCTTAACTCTATTTTATTAATACCTTTTAAAAGAAATAAAAACTGATGAATTGGAAACATTTAATTAAGAATAAAAAAAAAATTATTATTAGTTTATTTATTTTATGGAACATACATATCAATATTCCTGGATCATACCTTTCGTTCCACTTCCAGTCCCTATGTTAATAGGAGTGGGACTTCTACTTTTTCCGACAGCAACAAAAAATCTTCGCCGTATGGGGGCTTTTCCTAGTATTTTATTGTTAAGTTTAGTTATGATTTTTTCGTTCTATCTATCTATTCAGCAAATGGATGGAACTTCCACCTATCAATCTGTATGGTCTTGGACCATCAATAATGATGTTTCTTTAGAATTCGGATCCTTTATTGATCCACTAACTTCTATTATGTCAATATTAATCACTACAGTTGGAATTTTTGTTCTTATTTATAGCGACAATTATA